TGATAGGGAATCATTACTGAATTATATTGGTAATTCCTTAACCTCAATCAAAGAATTTCCTTTTGAGCCTGCACCCATTTTGCATTTAAAAAAATATTCTTTATTGAGAGAGCAAACAAGAATTGATTTTGAAAATCAAACAAAAGCTTTAAAATGGGTATTCGATGTAATTACAACTGATCCAAACGATCAAACAATAATTAGAAATAAATCTATTGGAATAGAAGAAATCCATAAAAGGGTTCCTCGGTGGTCATACAAATTAACTGATGATTTGGAAGAACAGGAGGAAGAAAATGAGGAAGAATCTAAGGAAGATCATGAAATTCGTTCAAGAAAAGCCAAACGCGTAGTAATTTATACTGATAACAATCAGAATACCAACCCTATTACAACTACAAATAATACTAATAATAGTGATCAAGCAGAAGAGGTGGCTTTGATACGTTACTCGCAACAATCGGATTTTCGTCGGGATATAATCAAAGGATCCATGCGTGCTCAAAGACGTAAAACGGTTATTTGGGAAATGTTTCAAGCAAATGTGCATTCTCCGCTTTTTTTGGATCGAATAGACAAAACATTTTTTTTTTCTTCTTTTTATATCTCTGAAATGATGAATCTCATTTTTAGGAATTTATTTTATTATAAATAAAAAAATAAATAAAAATATTGATACATAAGATAAATACAAGAATAGATAAGACGAGATTCGCCCACCTCCCATATATTTAATCCCTTCCCCTATAAAAAAACTTGCAACACCAACACCATTTGTAATTCCATCAATTATACGTCTATCAAAAAACTGAGTTAGTTTGGTTAATCCTCTTATCCCCACGGTAAAAACTCTAGTATAAAAAATATCTATGTAACCACGATTATATGACCAATTGTATATCACATTTTTTATTCGGTCCACAAAAATTCTTTTAGGACCCCCTTTTAAAAATGAATTGATTAAATCCAAATTCTGGAAAAATGAATAAGCGGATCCGTATAAAATATATGCTATGAATAGTCCGAAAATTGCTATACTTACCGAAAAAATTGCATTTGTAAAAAATTCATCCAAATTTACAGAATAATTAGAACTTGAATGTAAAAGATTTGTTGATGGGGTTAACCATTTCGATAATATATCAAAATCTATTACTCCTTGATCAAAAGAAATTCCTATTGATCCAACCAACAAAGTAAATAGTACTAATACAAGAAGAGGAAATAGCATAGTATTGTCCGATTCGTGAGGATACATAGAAGTGTATTTATTTCCAAAGTAAGTACTAAAGTATCGTATCCTATTTCTTACATTATTATCAATTTTTGATCTTTCTTTTGCAAAAAAAGAAACCTTTTTATTCATTGTTGATAAAAGTAAATTTGGATTGACTCCTCTTGGAGTTCCTTTTCCCCATAGAGATATGGAATAGAACGAACCATTTTTCGTGCTACTGTAATTTTTAAAATGAACGCGGAAATACCCATCAAAGGTAAGTAAATATACCCGAAACATATAAAATGCGGTTAATCCTGCTGTGAAATAAGCTATTACTGCGAAAATTGGTGAATACAACCAACTATCATTAAGAATGTCATCTTTGGACCAAAAACAAGCAAGAGGTGGAATACCACAAAGAGAAAGTGTACCCAATAAAAAAGTAGTTCTTGTAATTGGAACATATCTTGTTAAACCACCCATAAGAACCATATTCTGACTTTTATCTGGTGAATATCCAACAATAGGTTCCATTGAATGAATAATAGATCCGGATCCCAAAAACAATAAAGCTTTTGAATAGGCATGAGTGATCAAATGGAATAAAGCAGCTCGATAAGAACCTATACCTAGAGCTAACATAATATAACCCAATTGAGACATTGTGGAATAGGCTAAGCTTTTTTTAATGTCTCTTTGAGCAAGGGCCAAAGTAGCCCCTAATAATAGTGTTATTACACCTATTAAAGAAATGAAATTCATTATATAGGGTATGACTATGAAAAGAGGAAGAAGCCGAGCTACAAGAAAAATTCCTGCTGCTACCATAGTAGCAGCGTGTATAAGAGCCGAAATAGGAGTGGGTCCTTCCATAGCATCAGGTAACCATACGTGAAGGGGGAATTGTGCGGATTTAGCAACTGCACCGACGAATAATAAAGAAGCACACAAGGTAGCAAATAAAGAATTGACCCCATTATTTTGGATTAAGTTATTAGTTATTTCGAGCAAATACCGAAATTCTAAACTACCTGTTATCCAATAAAAACCTAAGATTCCTAACAATAAACCAAAATCCCCTACACGATTAGTTACAAAAGCTTTTTGACAAGCACTTGCTGCAATTGGTCGTGTGAACCAAAACCCTATTAATAAATAAGAACACATTCCCACAAGTTCCCAAAAAATATAAATTTGTATCAAATTTGAACTAGTAACTAATCCCAGCATAGAAGTATTAAAAAAACTCATATAAGCAAAAAATCTCAAATATCCTTGATCGTGATACATATACTTGTCACTATAAATAAGAACCATGATTCCAACAGTAGTAATTAGTATTGACATAATAGAAGTAAGTGGATCGATCAAGTATCCAAACTCTAAGGAAAAATCATTATTGATGGTCCAAGACCATAGATATTGATAGATAAAACTTCCATTTATTTGTTGAATAGACAGATTGGCTGAAAACACCATAGCTATACTTAAGAGTAAAACACTAGGAAAAGCCCACATGCGACGAATATTTTTTGTTGCTGTCGGAATAAGTAGAAGTCCAAATCCTATTGACATAGTAACTGGAAGTGGAAGAAAAGGTATTATCCACGCATATTGATATGTATGTTCCATAAGAAAAGAAACTCTTTTTTCTTATAATTACAAATTGTTCTCGATTCACCAATTCTTATCTTTTTTATCCTTTTAGAAAGGAACAATAATAAAAGAAATAAACAAAAAAAAAGATATGAAAAAAAAGTCAAATATTGGGATTCTTAATTATTCTGATTTTTTTTTTTTTTTGTGATTAATAAACATTTTTTGTGATTAATAAACATATTTATTATACTATAATAGTATAATAAATATATTATATAGTATACTATATATAGTAAGGAAAAAGAGTTAGACCAAAAAAAGAGTACTTTTTTTATTCAAATATGGATCATAGTATCTATATTCGAATTAAAAAAAATATCTAGGTATTCTAGTTCATTTTGGGAAGGGAGTAATTACCTAACTTGTTGTGTAACTGATTGATTGGATTGAAACCCAATAAAAAAAAACTTATGTTTATCAGAAATCTTATGATACTCCTTACTTTGAATTATGGACATAGCACTCTGGGCTTAATCAATTTTTATTTTCCCTTATTTTCTTCCATTTTTTTCCCTCATGTCATTTATATATGTGATGTGTGATGTGCGCGCATACGTATATGTGATATATATATCACATATACATGTATATATAAATATATTTGTATTATATATATTTGTATGTTTATTATATATTTATATGTTAAAGTAAAAAAACAATGTATATTAAAAAGAGTATATTAAAAAAATTATCCACATACACGAAATAAGTATAGATAATAACTAAAAAGAACGATCTATTTTGAAGAATACATGTCTTTCACATACAACGATAAAAGGAGGAACCCCCCTTTTTTGA